GATCAAAGTGATATTGCCAAAAATTGACAAGATAAGATTTCCATTTATTTATCCAAAGAGGTGTACCCTTTGAAACTAGAATTGATTTTACTTGATACCTAACATAATGCATCAAAGGGTCTATGAACAGCCATAGACTAACTCGAAAATCCTTAGCAACGACTTCTACAAGACGCTCTTTTTTTCCATAAAAATAGAGGCGTTCAAGAAAGAATACAAAAGATGTTGATCGCAAATGAGAAGATTTGTTACGCAAAAAGTAAAAAAAGGATTCGTATTCATATGCATGAGAATTATATAATAAGAAAAAAAATCTTTGATTTCTTTTTGGTGAAAAATCAAAAAGGCGTTTCTTTGTAACACTAAGAGTATTCCAACTCCAATACTCATGGAAAAATAATCGTAATAAATGCAAGGCGGAGGCATCTTTTACCGAATAACGAAGGGTTTGAATCATAATTTCCAGATGCATGGAGCGGGGTATTAGTATATCTAATACCGAATTAAAATGGAAAAAATGGTTCTCTAAGAAAGGAAATAGGGAATGCGTTGATCGTAAATTATGAGATTTTACTATTCTTTTCGCTTCTTGAGAAGATATTAATCGTATATCAAATGGAATTTCCACAATAAATGCAAATCCTTCTGATATCATTTGAGGGTAGAAATTCTTGTTGCAACCAAAAAATAAATTTTTATTAGAATCATTAGCAAAAATAATAAAATGATTTTGTCGATACAATCGAGTAATTAAACGTTTAACAAGTAAGAAACTATAGTTATTATTATAACCTCGATTTTCCAACAAACGAGATCGGTTTAAACTACAACCATGAGCAAGTCCGTAAATATACTCCTGAAAGATAAGTGGATATAGAAAGACGTACTGTTGAGATCTATCAAGCTGTAAATATCTTTTGATTTGCTCCATTTAATATTCTATTCGAAACATAAGGTAGAAGATTTGCGAATTTTCAAATGATACATAGTGCGATATAGCTAAAAACAAAGTATTCTAGTAAGAATAAATACTTCGGAGGTGTGTAGAAACTTATGAACAGATTCTCTATCCTTGCCTTTTCGATTTTGAGTCTATGTTTGGGATAGCAAGACGATTAGAAATCTTTTATTTTTTCAACCAAATCGCTCTTTTGAGTTCGGAAAAATTTATTTTTATCAATATACTGCTTCTTTGACACACATATCTCCGTTTCATAATGGAGAATTAGAATAGTTAGGATTAATTCAAAAAACCGTGAATCCACTCGTGGTGAAAAACCCCTCCTGCATTAGGCACTAATATATTTTTAACATCTAATTAGTCAGGAATTAATTCAAATTAAAAAGATAAGCTCGTTGCTTTGCCTATTCCTTCAATTCATTGAAGCCGCGGGGCCCTATCCATTTATTCATTCAACCCAACTTTCTTTTCTTCCGTTCCAAGAATCTAAACCCGGTTTTTATCCTGATCCGAAAAGAACGAAAGACTCTCCCTAAACCCGACATGCTATTTTTTCCACTCATTCCTTTTTAAGATCAGTCGTGGTCTTCCAAACCTTACCGATGGTATGGACGAATACCTTGCTTCATCTAAATGTGTAAAAGATCCTAGTCGCACTTAAAAGCCGAGTACTCTACCGTTGAGTTAGCAACCCAAAGAACAAGAGAAATCTAAATAAATAAAAAAATGAATAGATACAATCAGAATGAAAATAAACTTAACAAAGAAATAAGACAAGGGAATTAAACCGTTGAACTAACAAATAAAAAAAAAATTTTCTCTATCGATTCAGAATAAAAAAAAATGAAAATACAATAAGAATAACTTAGCGGATCTAATTTTATAAAAAAAGAAAAACACAAATCTAGATAAACGGCAAAATTTATAGAATGTCACCGTTAGTTATTTCTTTCTTTAATTTTAATCAATTTAAAAAATAAATTAAAAAAACCTCCTATAGCAAGGAATCGCCTTTTAAATCACGTAAAGAAAAAACCAACCAAATCGATAAAATAAATAGATCTACTTTACTTATCACAATGAATTATATTTGTTGGACAAACTGTTGTCAACATAAATGGTGCAAAAAGGATCTACCGCAAAAAACAAAATAAAGCCAATTGACACAATTAAAATAAAAACTTATAAAATTTTATTGTATTGATAATACATTTCTACTTCTATTGGATATAGATATCCACACACAAAGCAGAAATGCGTGCAAAACGACTAGAATTTTATAATCTACACTAATGAAAAAAAAAATCATTAATATATTAACTAATAACTAAGTAGAATACGTAAACTTGACCCTATTAGTTTTCTTATACATTTTCCTATTATTATATTATTTATATTATTAGGTATGGAAAGGAGCTGCTAAATAAACAGCGGTAAGGGGGGGGGGGTAAATAAAAAAGAGTCGATAAACATTATACAAAGTCATATACAAGTCACTACCCCCTACCCTTATTTTAATTTCCTTTATTTTTATTAGTAATTAATTTAATTCACTTTGATTAGGGTGAAGTTCCTTAAAATCCCACGCCTTTTTAAAAAGATCCTGAACGGTTCCTGTAAGTTGAGCACCCCTTTCAATAAAATATAGAATAGCAGGAACATTTAAATAAGTTTGATTTTTTATCGGATCATAAAAACCCACTTTTTGAAGATCTTTTCCTTCTCTTCGGGATCGAACATCAATTGCAACGATTCGATAGACAGCTCATTGAGATAGATGTAGATGAACAATACCCCTCTTAGAAACGTATAGGAAGTTTTCTCCTCGTACGGCTCAAGAAAAAAGAATTTGATCTGAAGTCTTTTCTATGTATACTATGTATAATAGGGTATATAAAGTATACAATTATAAAAAATGACAAAAACATCTTTTCAAATCAATTAGACTATTATTTAAATCTTTTTTTCTTCTTCGTTCTTGAAAATGAAAAAAGAAAAAAAGAGATAATTTGTACTCATAACTCAAATTAAATAACTCCTAAATAGCTAATAGCTCAAAAAAAAAGTTAGGCAGTTTCATTTATTGAGTGGTCTTTACGCCCGCCTTTTCGTTTGTCTCTGCTTTAAAAACTAGATTTGGATTCTTAAATCTGGCCCGGCAATTAGTGAGACGGTGTTTCCTTGTTTTGGGATCCTTTATCAATCATTAGGTTTAGACATTACTTCGGTGTTTCTTAATCCTTTTAAAACGGTAGCAACACACCCCTTCTTTTAGATTTCCTTCCATCCAAGAATCTTACAAACCAAGAATCTTACAAACGATGGATTCCCGTGTGATACACTTTGTTGGATCGAAAAAGTTTGATTAATTCCAACCTTATTACTGAAGAATTTTATCAGATAGGATCCTTTCGATTTTAATATCTAAGAGATATTCATGAAGTTATTCTCCAATTTATTAATTTGCACTAACCCTAGATTCTTGCTCCGAAAAATGAATAAATACGTTCTACTCGAGCTCCACCATGGACTTTTTTGATTACCAACTGATGTCGAGTCACGAGCACCTTCACTTATAATATTATTATATAGTTTATATTATTATAATTATATATATTATATAGTTATAATTAAATATATATATTATATATACAATACAATTTATACAATTTACAATTACAATTTACAACAATTACAATAAAACAATAAAAATAAATTATATAATATAGAAATAGAAAATGGTGGATAAAAGAAAGAATCCACAGTGGATCGGGCCCTTCAAGTCGCACGTTGCTTTCTACCACATCGTTTCAAACGAAGTTTTAGCATGACATTCCTCTAAATTTGGAATTGGTATGGAATTGATTCAACTGTGAAATCAGGAATAGTCATCGGTTCAATTATTGTGTATATGTTCCAATCTATACTCTTTATATTTTCTATAGAATAGTATAATAAATAATAGAATAGAAATATCGATCGGGAAATTTTTTCCGGAAGAAGTTTTAGCAAAAACTCGTCTTAATTTCTAACGAATTATTAAAGATATTTCTAAAAAAAGGGGGGTTAGTCAAAATTAAATAAAGAAAAGAGTAAGGTACATAATTTGAATATTTGAATTTGATCATCTATTTAATTTAAAAATTTAAAATAAAATTTATTAGTAATTGAATAATAAACTAGATACAAAATAATACAAAATACAAAACAAAGTAGGAAAAAGTTGTTTTTATATCTATTAAGTTGATCGAACAACTCCCTTGTTTTCATGTTTATTATTCTAAAAATTTTAGTAAAATAAAACACTATGAATACAATGAATACAATAAACTTTTACTCAATACTTGAATTTTTTTACTTAATACTTAATTTTTTGTTTTTTGTCTTTTTTTATATTTTTTTTATAATATTTTTTTCAGTTATATGTATAATATATATATTTCTATTAATAGTAATATATATTTTTAGTTTATTTAATAAGTTTTTTTAATATTAAAACTAAATAATATTATTATTATTTATTTATTATAAATTATTTTTATAATTATTATATAATATTATATAATAATTTAATAATTTTGTTTAATCAGAGATTCATTAAAAGTTGCTCCTGTTTCTTATTTTAACCTAACGGCTACATACACTTACGGCTATTAAGTTTGAGTGAATTTGATCGGTACCAAAATAGTTTGAATTCAGAAGAATTCCTAAATAATTAGACTACAGAATAAGAGATAATTTTTGAAAATTCCATTTTGAATAAAATCAAAAATAGATATGCAAGAGAGGGCTTTTCTAACTAACTTACCGAATCCTAAATATAAAAAAGGTTTGAACATATGATCAAAGGACCAATTGGCTCTTAAAAAAGTAAACTCTCCTAATCGATGTTTCCACCTTACCTAGATCCTAAATAGATTAAATTATACCCTTTTGGAACTAACTAGATTAATTTTTTGTTTGTGAAAAAGAGTATGATTCATAACAGAAAAAAGAATAAGAACGAAACGCATTTCACCAAAAATTCAACCTTTAATTTAAGCAGAAACGTATTTTTTATATTCTAAAAAGTACCTCTGGGACGGAAGGATTCGAACCTCCGAATAGCGGGACCAAAACCCGTTGCCTTACCACTTGGCCACGCCCCATTTAGATTTTTATTCAACGCCAATTAAAGCCTAATATTTATAGCAATTAGTTGTCAACTCCAATTTAAAGATCGAGGGAATTCTTAGCTAGTATTTTGATAGGTGTGGGTCTAGAATTCAACATCATTTATTGATCATTAGATAAAATTCAATTAAGATATTGTATGAAAGTATGATTTCTTCTATATCTCTTTTGAGAATTGGAGAATTTTTGATCGTATGGGTTCAAAAGAATAATTTTTTGTCGACCTTACTTTTTTCCCTTTTACTTATATCAAAAACTCAATCAAAATACAATTATGTTCAAGAAAAAAATGTATGTTATGCTTAATATCTTTAGTTTGATTTGTATCTGTCTTAATTCTGACCTTTATTCACACAATTTTTTCTTCGGAAAATTGCCTGAGGCCTATGCTTTTTTGAATCCAATTGTAGATATTATGCCAACCATACCTCTCTTCTTTTTTCTCTTAGCTTTTGTTTGGCAAGCTGCTGTAAGTTTTCGATAAGATCTTTAATAATCTCCTAGAAAATTCATGATTTATTCGAGAAAAAATTCTAACAATTGCTAAGATCAGATAAGTTTTAGAATCGGAACTCCACCCCCGATTCAAACATTGAACTTCTTTGATAGTCAAGATAAATTTGGTTTACCTCGTTTTGTTCTTCTCATTTTTTTATCCCTTCTTCAGTAAGGGTCCTGCGAAATCTTATTCAAATTCAAATAATATTAATTAGAAAATTATAATTAGGGTTTTCGGTAGTATTTAACGGGAATGTGAAAGATTTTTTGGTTAATGAAAAGCTTTTATTCCAAACTACTTTTTGAAAAGCAAATTCTTTTCGATTTCTTTTCTAGAAAGAGCCTATTTTTTTGGTATCTAAATAGCATAAATAGCATATGAGGTAGAAATTGGAGGATCTATTCTCTTTTTTCAAAAAAAATGATCGTGGAGATTATGTAATGCTTACTCTCAAACTCTTTGTTTACACAGTAGTGATATTTTTTGTCTCTCTCTTCATCTTTGGATTCCTCTCTAATGATCCCGCGCGTAATCCTGGGCGTGAAGACTAAAAGGGAAGTTCTCTTTTACATTTTCTTAGAATTTTCGGGGTAACTAAGAACAAAATATTTGCAAAATTTGAAACAAAAAATCAAGTCATCAACGAAAACGGAAAGAGAGGGATTCGAACCCTCGGTACGAATAACTCGTACAACGGATTAGCAATCCGACGCTTTAGTCCACTCAGCCATCTCTCCTAATTCAAAAAGATAATTACTATGTTAGATTAGATTAAACAAAAAGGAAGAAATATTTCTTTCTTCTATACATATACAACTTTTATCAGAAATTTGATTGTTATAGTTATAAATAAGATATTATATAATTATAATTTAAATATAATTTAAAGTATATGGACTCGAAAGTTCCAACAATCTAAAAACAAAACTAAAGAAAACCGACAAGACCCTTGCCTTGATTTTGTTCGAAAGGCCCTTTTTATTGCCGCGGGCGGGCCCGGGCAGTCTTTAGCCGGGCCTTTTTTTGTTTCCAACAAATTTCTAGATTCTAGATATAAGAATATTTTAGATTTTTTGTATTTGAAAACCCAATTACTTATTAAAATTACTTATTAATTTAATTTTAATTATTAATTAATTACTTTATAATTACTTATTTTATATTAGAATAATATTCTTATATTTACTAATCTTTTACTATACTACTATACTATGTATACTATATTATATATATATATTATACTATGTATACTATATTATAATATATATATATAGAAATTATATAAATAGAAGTATACTATATTATAGTATTAATATTATATATATATATATAGAAATTATATAAATAGAAATTCCAATAAGAAATCAAATATTCAAGCATAGGGTAGAGTCAAGCATAAGGTAGAGTAAAGAAAGATTATTTCGATCCACGAAAACGAAAAAAAGAGGGATCAACAATTGAATTATATTTTGTCGCATTTCCCTATTGGACAAAAGTGCTAGTTTTATACAATAATTGCATTGTGGCGGGTATAGTTTAGTGGTAAAAGTGTGATTCGTTTTATTAACCCTTTAAGAGTTAAAGGGTCTTTGCTTTCGGTTTGATTGATATTCCGAGCAAAAACTTTATTTTCTAAAAAAAAAGGATTAAACCCTTTGACTTCTCAATAACATAGTCGAGAAAAATATAGATTCTCGCGATTTATATCCAACAGTTACTTACAAAGTAAGAAAGTAGATTATGAAATTGCGAAACATAATTTTAAAATTGGATTATAGTATTTATTAATACTTGCATAACTAGTAGTAAAGGATCCATGGATGCAGGGAGAAAGTAGGTTTCGAATCGTAACTAAATCTTCGAGTTT